AAATTATAAAAGACAAGAAAAAACTCTTTCTAACTCCAGAGATAAATATTAGCCCTAACAAAGCTAGTTATAATGCTAAAAGATTAGAATCACAAAAAAGCATTTGGCAAATATTAAAAAGAAGGAATTCTCGATTAATTCGCAAATTACATTATTTTATAAAATTTTTCATTGAAAGGATATACATAGATATTCTTCTATGTCTCATTAATATTCCCAGAACCAATGCACAATTTTTTATTGAATCAACAAAAAAAATTATTGATAAATACGTTTACAATAATGAAAGAAATCAAAAAAGAATTGGTAAACCAAATCAAAAGAAAATTCACTTTATTTCGATTATAAAAAGGTCAGTTTCTAGTATTAGTAATAAGAGTTCACAGATTTTTTGTGACTTATCCTCCTTGTCACAAGCATATGTATTTTACAAATTATCACAAACCCAAGTTATTAACTTGTATAAGTTAAGATCTGTCCTTCAATATAACGGAACATCTCTTTTTCTTAAGAACGAAAGAAAAGATTATTTTGGTTTTGGAGCACACGAAATATTTCATTACGAATTAAGACATAAGAAACTTCGTAATTCTGGAATGAATCAATGGAAGAACTGGTTAAGAGGTCATTATCAATATAAATATTTATCTCCGATTATATGGTCTAGATTAGTACCACAAAAGTGGCGAAATAGAGTAAATCAACATTGTGTGGCTCAAAATCAAAATAAAGATTTAAGCAAATGGGATTTATCTCAAAAAGATCAATTAATTCATTACAACAAACAAAATGATTATGAAGCAGACTCATTAACGAATCAAAAAGAAAATTTTAAAAAACACTATAGATATGACCTTTTATCATATAAATATATTAATTATGAAGATAAGAATGACTCATATATTTATGGATCACCATTACAAGTAAATAATAACCAAGATATTTCTTATAATTACAACACACATAAACGCAAATTTTTTGATATGCTGGAAGGTATCCCTATCAATAATTACCTAGGCGAAGATGATATTATGTATATAGAGTATATAAAGAAAAACCCGGATAGAAAATATTTTGATTGGAAAATTCTCCATTTTTGCTTTAGAAAGAAGGTCGATATTGAGGTCTGGATCAATACCAGTATCAACAGTAATAAAAATACCAAGACCGGGTCGAATAATTATCAAATAATTGATAAGAAAGGTCTTTTTTATCTCACACAAGATCAAGAAATCAAACCATCCAATCAAAAAGACCTTTTTGATTGGATGGGGATGAATGAAGAAATACTAAATCGTTCCATATCGAATCTGGAACCTTGGTTCTTCCCAGAATTTGTGCTACTTTATAATACATATAAAATGAAACCCTGGGTTATACCAATCAAATTACTTCTTTTAAATTTTAATGGAAATAAAAATTATAGTAAAAATAGAAATAGCAATAGAAAGCAAAAAGGGAATCTTTTTATATCATCCAATGAAAAAAAACTTTTAAAATTAGAGAATCGAAATCAAGAAGAAAAAGAATCCGCAGGACAAGTAGATCTTGGATCAGATGTACAAAACCAAGGAAATCTTGAATCAGTCCTCTCAAACCACGAAAAAGATATTGAAGAAGATTATGCAGGATCAGACTCAGACATGCAAAAACGTACAAAGAAAAAGCAATTCAAGAATCACACGGAAGCAGAACTCGATTTATTCCTAAAAAGATATTTGCTTTTTCAATTGAGATGGGATGATTCTTTAAATCAAAAAATGATCAATAATATCAAGGTATATTGTCTCCTGCTTAGACTGATAAATCCAAGAGAAATTTGTATATCTGCTATTCAAAGGGGAGAAATGAGTCTGGATCTAATACCGGTTCATAAAGATTTAACTCTTACAGAATTGATGAAAATGAAAAGAGGTATATTTATTATCGAACCAATTCGTCTGTCTGTAAAAAATGATGGACAATTTATTATGTATCAAACTATAGGTATTTCATTGGTTCATAAGAGTAAGTACCAAACTAATCAAAGATACCAAGAAGAAAGATATGTTGATAATAAGAATTGTGATAAATTCAGTGCAAGATGTCAAAAGATGATTGGAAATAAAGACAAAAATCATTATGATTTGCTTGTTCCTGAAAATATTTTATCGCCTAGACGTCGTAGAAAATTTAGAATTCTAATTTGTTTCAATTTGAGGAATAGGAGTGGTGTGGCTAGAAATCCAGTATTTTGCAATGGGAACAGCTGTAATAAATTTTTGGATGAAAACAAACATCTTGATAGAGATAAAAATCAATTAATTAAATTAAAAAAATTAAAGTTCTTTCTCTGGCCCAATTATCGATTAGAAGATTTAGCTTGTATGAATCGCTATTGGTTTGATACCAATAATGGTAGTTGTTTTAGTATGATAAGGATACATATGTATCCACGATTGAAAATTCGTTGATGTCACATTTTTTATATATCCTTACTAGATCTAGTATATGAAAGTAAACAAATGCACACATGCGATGTCTTACATTACATTCTGATGCATGATACTAATACATATCAATTAGATTTTTTATTGATATTGATTAATTTTATTTCATAAACGAGGTATCCATAACGAAATAAAGATTATTGCGTATACTAGATTAAAATGACCGGCATAATAATATTATTATTATAATTATAATATTATTATATTACTGATGGGTAAAATTCAAATTTTTAAAAAAGAAAAAAAGGGAGGGAAGAGAAGATTTCGTTTTATGGTAAAAAACTTATTCATCTCAGTTATTTCTCAAAAAGAAGCAAATAGGGGATCTGTTGAATTTCAAGTATTCAGTTTCACCAATAAGATCCGAAGACTTACTTCACATTTGGAATTGCACAGAAAAGACTATTTATCTCAGAGAGGTCTACGGAAAATTCTGGGAAAACGTCAACGGTTGCTGTCTTATTTGGCAAAGAAAAATAGAGTACGTTATAAAGAATTAATTGGTCAGTTGGGTATTCGGGAGACAAAAATTCGTTAATTTGAAGAGTCCTTTTGAATTATTTGATTTAGTAGATCTTGAATTTTGATGAACTTCTTTTCGTTTTCAGCAATTCATGGAAGAATGAATCAGGGGAAAACCTATGAATGTACCAGCTACAAGAGAAGACCTCATGATAGTCAATATGGGTCCTCATCACCCATCAATGCACGGTGTTCTTCGACTCATCGTTACTTTAGATGGTGAAGATGTTATTGACTGTGAACCAATACTAGGTTATTTGCACAGAGGGATGGAAAAAATTGCAGAAAACCGAACAATTATACAATATTTGCCTTATGTAACACGTTGGGATTATTTAGCTACTATGTTCACAGAAGCAATAACCGTAAATGCACCAGAGCAGTTGGGAAATATTCAAGTACCTAAAAGAGCCAGCTATATTAGAGTGATTATGTTGGAGTTGAGTCGTATAGCTTCTCATTTATTATGGCTTGGCCCTTTTATGGCAGATATTGGTGCACAGACTCCTTTCTTCTATATTTTCAGAGAAAGAGAGTTAGTCTATGATCTATTCGAAGCTGCCACCGGTATGAGAATGATGCATAATTATTTTCGTATAGGAGGAGTAGCTGCTGATCTACCGCATGGATGGATAGATAAATGTTTGGATTTCTGCGATTATTTTTTAACAGGGGTTGCTGAATATCAAAAACTTATTACGCGTAATCCTATTTTTTTAGAACGAGTTGAGGGAGTAGGCATTATTGGTGTAGAAGAAGCAATAAATTGGGGTTTGTCAGGACCAATGCTACGAGCTTCCGGAATACAATGGGATCTTCGTAAAGTTGATCATTATGAGTGTTATGACGAATTTGATTGGGAAGTCCAATGGCAAAAAGAAGGAGATTCATTATCTCGTTATTTAGTACGAATTGGTGAAATGGTGGCATCTATAAAAATTATTCAACAGGCTCTGGAAGGAATTCCGGGAGGGCCGTATGAGAATTTAGAAATCCGATGCTTTGATAGAGCGAGGGATCCCGAATTGAATGATTTTGAATATCGATTTATTAGTAAAAAGCCTTCTCCCACTTTTGAATTGTCGAAACAAGAACTTTATGTGAGAGTCGAAGCCCCAAAGGGAGAGTTGGGAATTTTTCTGATAGGGGATCAGAATGTTTTTCCTTGGAGATGGAAAATTCGACCGCCGGGTTTTATCAATTTGCAAATTCTTCCTCAGTTAGTTAAAAGAATGAAATTGGCTGACATTATGACGATACTAGGTAGCATAGATATAATTATGGGAGAAGTTGATCGTTGAAATGATAATTGATACACCAGAAGTACAAGATATCAATTCTTTTTCCCGATTGGAATACTTAAAAGAGGTTTATGGGATCATATGGATGCTTGTACCTATTTTTACTCCTGTATTGGGAATCACAATAGGTGTACTAGCAATTGTGTGGTTAGAAAGAGAAATATCCGCAGGGATACAACAACGTATTGGACCTGAATATGCCGGTCCTTTGGGAATTCTTCAAGCTCTAGCAGATGGCACAAAACTACTTTTCAAAGAGAATCTTCTTCCATCTAGAGGAGATACTCGTTTATTCAGTATCGGACCATCCATAGCAGTCATATCAATTCTACTAAGTTATTTAATAATTCCTTTTGGCTCTAACCTTGTTCTATCCGATCTCAATATCGGTGTTTTTTTATGGATCGCCATTTCAAGTATTGCTCCCATTGGACTTCTTATGTCAGGATATGGATCAAATAATAAATATTCCTTTTTAGGTGGTCTACGAGCTGCTGCTCAATCAATTAGTTATGAAATACCATTAACTCTATGCGTGTTATCAATATCTCTACGTGCGATTCGTTGAGACATAAACCTTTCTCTATTCCCTTTCTTTTCTTTCTTTTTTTATAGGAAAGAAGTTGAATGAATTGAATAAATATCGTCATTTTTTATTCATCATTCGGGTTGATAAACTAAATCAGAT